AGATCGCGGATAAATGGAAATTTTATTGATAAGACCTTTTCAATTGTAGCCAATATCTTATTGCAAATAATTCCGACAACTTCAGGAGAAAAGGAGGCATTTACCTATTATAGAGATGGTGTGATTTGATTCTTTTTTTTTTATTTCATTTTTTTCGGTCTTACGAGAAAGACACGTGATTCGTGAAAATTTTTGAAAAAATCTACGCTTGTTGAAGGTGAAGTTTGGAAATAGAACAATTCCTTCTGTCGTGTATCCTCGATTAATGCAACCTCAGATGCTATGGTTCAATTTTAGATTCTAGTATTAAGCGAAAGGTTACACCTAGAGGTTCTGTATTATGGGGCAATCCTACTCCACTAGTACCAATAGACAGCATAAGGCAAGAAGCACTACACCTAGGAATCAACAACACGAAACCCTTGTTAGAAATTACCCCTTTCCTTATTGGGCTCGGGACTAAAAGAATGGTTGGGACAACAAACATCCATCTCGTTCGTACTTTGGATACCAATATAACCATCGAAGGCTGTTGAAGTGACTAATTCCTGGAAATTAGGAGGCGTTGAAAACAAAGAAATTGTTTGAGTTCTCATTTCTATCTAGTCCCAACACGCTTGATGTTAAGAAAAGATCTCTTGCAGGAAGGTTGGCTAGAGATTTCTTGTAAAAACACTAGCCCTGCTCAGTCCATAATGAGAATATTTTCATCTTTTTTGATTTCATGTATTATTCTCCTTATGCACATAAAGGAGGAGCCGTATGAGATGAAAATCTCACGTACGGTTCTGGAACGGGGATTCTTTTAATTGAATGGCGACCGTAACGGATGTCAGCCCAATCCGAAGGAAATTATGCGGAAGCTTTACAGAATTATTATGAAGCTATGCGACTAGAAATTGATCCCTATGATCGAAGTTATATACTCTATAATATAGGTCTTATCCATACAAGTAATGGAGAACATACGAAAGCTTTGGAATATTATTTTCGGGCACTAGAACGAAATCCATTCTTACCACAAGCTTTTAATAATATGGCCGTGATCTGCCATTACGTGCGACTATCTTCACTATAGAAGTTAAAAAAAGAAAAACAAAAAAGGCTTTCTACATATGCATCGTTTAAAACAACGATTTTTATCAGCTGTAGCAAAGAAAGAAACTTCATAGAAGTTTAAATATGAAGAAATAGCTATGCCTAGCTACTTTTTTCTATGGATAAAAAAAGGATCTAATTGGTAGAGGAAGCACCGTAAAGATCAATTTGCGAGGTTTGGGGCCGATACAATAATAACTGCGTATTTATGTCATGATGGTAGATATACTTATCTCATGATGTGAGAGAAAAATTAGGAATCCACTTATGTAATAGAGTTGATCCACTAAAGTATTGAGCAGCGGTGTAGGATCAGATCCCAAAGATAGTAAGTCTTTTCTTTCTTAGGAAGGAAAGTCTTTTTCAAAGATTCTATATGAATTACTATACGAAACCGAGATAGTTACCTTTCAGAAAATTCTAACGATAAAGGTGAATTTTTTCTTCTGAAGGTGGGAAAAAAGATAAAACGAAATAAAACGGATTATTAATCCAAATTGAATCCAAATTTCAGTTTAAAACTCATGTAATGAACCTCTTTGGTTAACCCGAAAAATGGGATAGATCCATGAAAAATCCCATTCGTTAGATATGGTAACGGTACACCAAAAGAATTAATGAGCCGTATGAGGTAGGAAACTCTCAAGTACGGTTCTAAGGGAAGGAATTAATCCACCTATTCCGACCGAGGAGAACAGGCCATTCGCCAGGGAGATTCTGAAATTGCGGAGGCTTGGTTTGATCAAGCCGCTGAATATTGGAAACAGGCTATAGCGCTTACTCCTGGTAATTATATTGAAGCACATAATTGGTTGAAAATCACGAGGCGTTTCGAATAAAAGAAGGCGCCCTTTTTTATTTAGTTTTTTTTTATTTAGTTTATTAATTCTATCTATTCTATTATTATTTAGTTTAGAATATTATATATATCTATATTTATCTATTTGTTATAATTAATTGTTGGTTGGCCTCATCAGTCAAATAAAAAAATAGATCATTCCTTTGCTTTGTGGAAAGAGCCAATCAAAGAATTTCATTATATCCCTTCTAAGCATTCTATTTCATCTGATATTTCATAAGGATAAAATAAGGGATAGAGTACAAAATAGACTTCTTTCTTTTATTTTTATAAAAATTGTCTTAAAACTAATTCAATTAAAACTAATACTAATAACTAATTAAATATAACTAATTAAATAATTAAATAACTAATTAAAACTTAAATAATTAAATAACTAATTAAAACTAATATAAAGAAACCTAAATTAAATATCTAAATTAACAAATTCTTAATTATTCTAATTTTTAAAAATATATATTTTTAAAAATATAAAAATATATATATACCGTCATGTTTCTTAGCAATGACTGCTAGCATGATTTGGAATAGAGTAATTCATAC